GGGCTGGGCTCTAGAGGGTAGGGGGCGTGAAGAAATATAATATGAAATAAAGAAAATAGAAAGAAATTAAAAGGGATTGGGTTACCTTTTTTGTACTGTATCTGAAATGAATCTTATATATTCCCCAGGTTCTACCGCTCTAGACTTTTCAAATTTTAAACCAACTAAAAAAATTTAACTTTTCGGAGATTCATATATTAATATTAACATTCTTTTTTAACGAGAGGAGGTACCATATGAACAAACAAAAAAGAAGAGGAACCAGAATCTATTCTTTTCTTTAACTATAAACTATATATATATGCTTATGCTCTTCACTCACCTAAAAAAATATGGGGCATATCTCTAGACACCCAAAAGGATATATTTTTATATATATAAAACGATAAGTATGTATCACGATCTAGACTAGTAATGAATATTATATCGATCCATATTGATTAATTCATATCAGTATCCATTATTAACCACATGCCAGGAACCAGATTTGAACTGGTGACACGAGGATTTTCAGTCCTCTGCTCTACCAACTGAGCTATCCCGACTCTTCCCGATGCATCATCCCCATACTATTTAGTTAGAGGGCTTGGGTATATGCCAGTCAATTAAATAGACTCAAAAAAGCATTACAAAGTCTTACCCAGGCCCTGTAATTTATTGGTCTTGGTTGGATCTTCAAAGAAAATACTTTGTAAGTTAAGTTTAACTAAAAATAATTATACGGACTGTGAATGATTCAAATGGGGATTTCTTTCTCATAGATGTTGATTTGCACATATTATTGTATATATCATAAGACTTGTGATAAGAGAGAAACCTTTTTCCCGCGATCCATTTGTGAAAGAGTAGAATGGCTGAGAAACATAACTAATGTTGGAACCGCTGAAAAAAAAAAGGATAAAAAATAATTAGATAAATAGTTAGGGAATAAAGCGAATTTTTTTATTGGGGATAGAGGGACTTGAACCCTCACGATTTAAAAAGTCGACGGATTTTCCTCTTACTATAAATTTCATTTTTGTCGGTATTGATATTGACATGTATAATGGGACTCTATCTTTATTCTCGTCCAATCCAATTAGTTAGTTCTTTAAAAGATCTATCAGACTATGGAGTGACTGATTTGATCAGTGAATATTCGATTCTTACTTAAACTTGGAATCGATTCACAAGACTTCTTCCATTTTGCATATACATATAAAAAAAAAAATAAAGATTTGGATCGCAATTAATCTTTGATTTGATATGCTATTATATTACGTATATGTACGTATATGGGTTCATCCTTTCTGGAGTTTAAATAGAAGGATTCCTCGATCAACCCAGTCAACTCTATTCGTTAGAACAGCTTCCATTGAGTCTCTGCACCTATCCTTTTTGATTCTTGCTTTCTGAACCCTTTTTGTTTTCTGAAAACAGGATTTGGCTCAGGATTGCCCATTTTTAATTCCAGGGTTTCTCTGAATTTGAAAGTTATCACTTAGTATGTTTCCATACCAAGGCTCAATCCAATCAAGTCCGTAGCGTCTACCAATTTCGCCATATCCCCTTATTTTGTTTTGAGACTAGGATCTCGTTAGGATGCCATCCCTTCTTTATTTTGTTCGTTTATTTTTTTGTTCATTTATTCTGGAGCCGTTTACATGGAATTCTTTAGATATGCATTTCTTTAGATATGCATTTCTATGATATGCATTTCCATATCCATATAAGAAAAAGTGTTTCTATCTCCTCCTATTTGTTTGAGTTCTTGTCTATTTTCTTTCATATATTGTAGGACCTGTATTTGTATTTAGTCCAATCAAAAATGATTCTATCATTGATGTATCTGCAATTCAATATGGATGGATATATCTCACATATATATGCTTCTCTTACTCTCATTTTTACCTCGAGATTTGAAATACTCGAACGGTCGATTCTTTTTTCTCCTTATCCTTATCTCCTTACCTTTCCGAATGAAACCAGAGGAATGTCTAATTTTTTTATATATAATCTGGATTGTCTCCTTATCTTTCTTTAATCTTTATCCTTATCTTTTCCCTAGGGGCCGTCCTTGTGCCCTTGTATAAGTATAATTAGAATACAGTTAAGTTATTCTACTATAAAAGTTAAGTACTATTAACCAACCGACTTCAAGATCATAAATATACGATTATACTTACTTAGCCGAGTGAATATTGCATGATCCGACATGATCGTAGTATATTTTTTAACGTTCCGCTTGTCTTATATCCGAAGTGGGGGAAGTAATGAACTGGATTCATCGAACCAACGATCTCAAGTCCCTCTTTTCCATATCGTTCCCATTGACCGGAACCGGGGTGTGGAAGCTCATTCGCGGGACCGGTGAACCTCGTTCCACATTCGAGTCTTCCGTTCAAAGGCTTCGTTCCTTCCCCTTCGAATCCCATTGTTCAAGGCGCGAAAGGGGGATCCTGGTAAGGATCTGAACCATCGGGAGGGGAACCCACGGATCCAAGCCCTCCTCCGTCTCCCCTTGCTGGATCGAAACGGCCAAGTGGATCTGTGTAGTAAGGAAGGGAACCCGCTCCTGGGTGGGAATCCGGCGTGAAATACCCCGAGCTGTCGTTGATTGGGAGCGGGGTGGGCAACTTCTTCCGGTGCTGGCGCCTGCAGCTGGGCCTGTTGAGCCGCCCCCGGGAAAGCTGCTTGATTAGGAAACTGGGTGGAGTTCGAGTTTGACGAGCTCGGAACCCCCGAATAGGCCATCATCATCTTACCGTATTCGGGCTCGTCGGCAGTAATGCCGTCGGTAAAAACAACAGAAAAATATAAATGATTTCTGTATTTTTGATGAAAAAAGAAAAGAAAAGTAAAGGGATTAAAATAAAAAAAGTTTTACATGCATAAAAAAGACAGGTCTAAAGCCATATCTTATCAATTAGCATGGCGGGCTTTTTCCTCCATATTTACTTTTTATATGATATATATCATATAATATTCTATATATTACATAATAGTATATTCATCATTATGAATTATTATATAGGCAATAGCTAAGATTCTAGCAGTTTGCTAAAGTCCTATGCACAGCATAATTTTTTCTATGTGAGCCTGCTTAGCTCAGAGGTTAGAGCATCGCATTTGTAATGCGATGGTCATCGGTTCGATTCCGATAGCCGGCTTTTATCTCTTTGTTCTTTTTTTTTTACATAATAAATAATGTCTCCTTGAACTAAAGGAATATTTTAAAGACTTCTTCCCCCTTCTCCAAGGATCGCTGATCCATTATGGCGTAAAAACTTCCAACTATGAATAAAAAATGGATCGGAGCAATTAGATCTCTACCGAACAAATAAGAAAAAGTATACCTAACTTCCTATAATATATACAAAAGAGTCTGGATATTGATACAATTCATCTCATTCTTGTAATACAGTACTTCAGTGGATTTAGCTTCGTTTATCGTTTAGTTCAGTCTTAATTTAGGTTTATTCTGTAAAATTAAATTTCAATAAAATAAGGAGTCTTTATGTCTCGTTACCGAGGGCCTCGTTTCAAAAAAATACGCCGTCTGGGTGTTTTACCGGGACTAACTAGTAAAAGGCCGACACCCGGAAGTGATCTTAGAAACCAATCGCGCTCCGGGAAAAGATCTCAATATCGTATTCGTCTAGAAGAAAAACAAAAATTGCGTTTTCATTATGGTCTGACGGAGAGACAATTACTTAAATACGTTCATATCGCCGGAAAAGCCAAAGGGTCAACAGGTCAGGTTTTACTACAATTACTTGAAATGCGTTTGGATAACATCCTTTTTCGATTAGGTATGGCTTCGACCATTCCTGGAGCCCGACAATTAGTTAACCATAGGCATATTTTGGTTAATGGTCGTATAGTAGATATACCGAGTTATCGATGCAAACCCCGAGATATTATTACTACAAGGGATGAACAAAGATCCAGAGCTCTTATTCAAAATTATCTTGATTCATCCCCCCATGAGGAATTGCCAAAACATTTGACTCTTCACTCATCCCAATATAAAGGATCAGTCAATCAAATAATAGATAGTAAGTGGGTCGGTTTGAAAATAAATGAATTACTAGTCGTAGAATATTATTCCCGTCAGACTTGAACCTAACTAAAATAACAAAAAACAAGGCTTCGGAGAATTTTGACCCCTTTTTGGCGAAGTAAATCGACCTAAGGTAAAGGAAAGGCGCTTGATCTGGATTTTTCTCCCATTCATTCATGTATCATAAATGGATCGAGGGGATATTTTCATGCCTTGGCTACTCTTTCCAAGATTTTGTGTACCGCAGCAATCACAATTAGGAATATAAAATATAAAATCGATATAAAAATTCAAGAAAGTTCTAATTGTTTGTTGAAATAATAATGGTATCTATTGTTGTTATTTTATTTGATACATTTCGGTCAGTAATGTTCGTGAATTAGGCGAGGGTACGGAAAGAGAGGGATTCGAACCCTCGGTAAACAAAAGCCTACATAGCAGTTCCAATGCTACGCCTTGAACCACTCGGCCATCTCTCCTACAGAATCTTATGATTATGGTCCAGAAACCGAGTGAATAGCGAGTTATTCATAGTATTGCAGTATTCATATTGTTGCAGTATAGGTATGACCGATCTATTATAAAAATTATAACATAGAATAATAGAAAAAATAGAAAACTTTTCATCAAAGAAAGATCTTCCTTCGGAAGGGATAAAAAAAACTTATTTATTGTGAAAAGCCATTAAAAACATGATATATCTTTTGTTTGTTTTGAGTCGTCTTTTTCTGATATTTATACCGGATTAAACCAATGAATTGGAACGAATCGTCTGATCTGATGAATTCGTATTTTTATTTTATACTATGATTACAGCTGGACCGTGGTTCTATTTATAGGGTTCCATAGGAATTAAAAAATAAATGCCCCTTACAAATTCAGGAATCATACCAGGTTTGAATTTCGATTGTATAGTGTATACACGCTATGCGCACAAAATGGATGGTTATTCTATTTA